AGTAACTACAAAAAATAGTCCTAATAAAAAAAATAAAAAAAATAATGTAGAATCCCCCCCAAATTTTTTGGAACTATTAAAAAGAAAAAATGTTCAATTAATAGTTAAATTACATTATTTTATAAAAATTTTTATTGAAAAAATATACATAGATATCTTTCTATGTATCATTAATATGCCGAGAATCACCCTACAGCTTTTTATCAAATCAACAAAAAAAATTCTTAATAAATACATTTATACTAATGAAACAAATGAAGAAAAAATTAATAAAACAAATCAAAATACAATTGACTTTATTTCGAATATAAAAAAAGCGATTTATACTATTAGAAATAGTAAGAAGAATTCACATATTTTTTTTGATTTATCTTACTTGTCCCAAGCATATGTATTTTACAAATTATCACAAATCCAAGTTAATAACTTATATAAATTAAAATCTATCTTTGAATATAATAATAATGGAACCTCTTTTTTTCTTAAAACTCGAATAAAGGATTTTTTTGGAAGACAAGGAATAGTTCATTCTGAATTAAAGCACAAGACACTTCCAAATTTTGAAATGAATCAATGGAAAAACTGGTTAAGAGGTCATTATCAATATGATTTATCTCAAATTAGATGGTTTAGATTAGTACCACAAAAATGGAGAAATGGAATCACTCAATTCCATAAATTTCAAAATAAAGATTTAAAAAAATGGGATTCCTATGAAAAAGACAGATTACTTGATTACAAAAAACAAAAAAATTCTAAAGTATATTCATTACCAAATAAATATTCATTACCAAATAAAAACAATAATATTCAAAAATACTATAGATACGCTCTTTTATCATATAAATATATTAATTCAAAAACTAATAGGGATTCCTATATTTATGGATCAACATTAGAAGTAAATAATAACCAAGAGATTTCTTATAATTACACGGCGCAGAAAGACAAAATTTTTAATATACTAAAGGGTGCTTCTATCAAGAATTATATAGGCAAGGGTGATATTATATATGTGGAAAAAAATACAAATAGAAAATATTTTGATTGGAACATTGTAAATTTTTTTATTAGAAAAAAAGTGGATATTGAGACCTGGATCAAGATAAATCCTAACCGTAATACAAATATTAAGGTTGGGTCTAATAAGTACCAAATAATTGATAAAATTCATAATAAAAGTCTTCGTTATCTTACGATTAATTCAAATTCAGAAATAAATCTACTTAGTCATAAAATGGGCTTTTTTGATTGGATGGGAATGAATCAGGAAATTTTAAATCGCCCCATATATAATCTGGAATTTTTGTTTTTCCCGGAGTTTGTGATACTTTTTAATAAATATAAAATTAAACCGTGGATTATACCAAGCAAATTTCTTCTTTTTCAGTTTAAGTTTAATATAAATGAAAATATTAGTGAAAATAAAAACACCAACGGAAAGCAAAAGGGCCATTTTTTTGAACCATCAAAAGAAAAACAGTATTTTGAATTAAAGAATCAAAATCAAGACAAAAAAGAACCCGAAAACGAACGTAATCGTGGATCAATTCTACCAAATCAACAAAAAGGTATTGAAGAAAATTATTCGAAATCGGCCGTAAAAACCGAAAAACAATACAAGAGTAACACGAAAGAAGAACTCAATCTTTTGCTAAAACGACATTTGCTTTTTCAATTAAGATGGGATGATGCTTTGAATCAAAAAATGATCAATAATATCAAGGTATATTGTCTATTGCTTAGGCTCCTAAATCCAAGAAAAATTACCATATCCTCTATTCAAAGGAGGGAGATGAGTCTGGATATAATGATGATTCATAAGGATTTAACTCTTACAGAATTGCTGAAAAAAGGGGTGTTTATTATCGAACCCGTACGTCTATCTGTAAAAAATGATGGACAATTTTTTATGTACCAAATTATAAGCATTTCATTGGTTCATAAAAGTAAGCACCAAATTAATCAAACATACCACGACCTAAAATATGTTGCTAAAAATCATTTTGATGAATCCATTCCAAGACATGAAAGAATAACTCGAAATAGAGATAAAACTAATTATGATTTACTTTTTCCTGAAAAGATTTTATCCTCTAGACGGCGTAGAGAATTAAGAATTTTAATTTCTTTAAATCTGAAGAATAGCAATAGTTTAGATAAAAATCCAGTATTTTGCAAAGAGAACAACCGGGTTCAATTTTGTAATAAAAGTAACCATTTTGAAAGAGATAAAAATGAATTAGAGAAAAATGAATTAATTAAATTAAAGTTATTTTTTTGGCCTAATTATCGATTAGAAGATTTAGCTTGTATGAATCGCTATTGGTTTGATACCAATAATGGTAGCCGCTTGAATATGTTAAGGATATCTATGTATCCTTGATTAAAAATTCAGTGATTCAGTGATGGTACACTTTTATTATCTATTATTTTATACGCAAGTAAACAAATGCACACATGTGCTATCTTACATCCCAGCCAGGATACTGAGTAAATGAAATATCAATTAGCGCTAGAAATAAATCAACAAGTTTAAACTATTTGGTATAAAAACGTATTATCTTTGTTGTAGCATTATCCCAATCAAATTCAAAATTGGATTTATTAATCTTAATTGATAAAATTAGGAGTCTATAAAAAACTTTCGATTATTGTGTATACTACATTAAATTTTCTAACATTATTATTACTGATCAATAACATTCATATCTGTAAAAAGCGAGTGATAAATTCTTTTATGGTAAAAAATTCATTCATTTCAATTATTTCGCAAGAAGAAAACAAAGAAAACAAAGGGTCTGTTGAATTTCAAGTAGTCAGCTTTACTAATAAGATACGGAGGCTTACTTCACATTTGGAATTGCATAAAAAAGACTATTTATCTCAGAGAGGTCTGCGGAAAATTTTGGGAAAACGTCAACGGTTGCTGGCTTATTTGTCAAAAACAAATAGAGTACGTTATAAAGAATTAATTGGCCAGTTGGATATTCGAGAGAGAAAAACTCGTTAATTTGAAGAGTTTTTTTTTCAATTATTCGCTTAAATTTTGATGAACTTCTTTTCGCTTTCAGCAATTCATGGAAGAATGAATCAGGAAAAATCTATGACTGTACCAGCTACAAGAAAAGACCTCATGATAGTAAATATGGGCCCTCACCACCCATCAATGCACGGTGTTCTTCGACTGATTGTTACTCTAGATGGTGAAGATGTTATTAACTGTGAACCGATATTGGGTTATTTACATAGAGGTATGGAAAAAATTGCGGAAAATCGAACAATTATACAATATTTGCCTTATGTAACGCGTTGGGATTATTTAGCTACTATGTTCACAGAAGCAATAACTGTAAATGCGCCAGAGCAATTAGGAAATATTCAAGTTCCTAAAAGGGCCAGCTATATACGAGTCATTATGTTAGAGTTAAGTCGTATAGCTTCGCATTTGTTATGGCTTGGCCCTTTTATGGCCGATATTGGCGCACAAACACCCTTCTTCTATATTTTTCGAGAAAGAGAATTGATATATGACCTATTCGAAGCTGCCACCGGTATGCGAATGATGCATAATTATTTTCGTATCGGAGGGGTCGCTGCTGATTTACCTCATGGATGGATAGATAAATGTTTGGATTTTTGTGATTATTTTTTAACAAGGATTGCTGAATATCAAAAGCTTATTACCCGGAATCCTATTTTTTTAGAACGGGTTGAGGGAGTAGGGATTGTTAGTGAAGAGGAAGCAATAAATTGGGGTTTGTCGGGACCAATGCTACGAGCTTCTGGAATACAATGGGATCTTCGTAAAGTTGATCATTATGAGTGTTACGACGAATTTGATTGGCAAATCCAATGGCAAAAAGAGGGGGATTCGTTAGCTCGTTATTTAGTACGAATCGGTGAAATGACCGAATCCATAAAAATTATTCAACAGGCTCTAGAAGGAATTCCGGGGGGTCCCTATGAAAATTTAGAAATCCGGAGATTTGATAGACTAAGAGATCCCGGATGGAATGATTTTGACTATCGCTTCATTAGTAAAAAACCGTCTCCGACTTTTGAATTGTCGAAGCAAGAACTTTATGCGAGAGTCGAAGCGCCCAAAGGAGAATTGGGAATTTTTCTGATAGGAGATAAGAGTGTTTTTCCTTGGCGATGGAAAATCCGCCCGCCGGGTTTTATAAATTTGCAAATTCTTCCGCATTTAGTTAAAAGAATGAAATTGGCTGATATTATGACGATACTAGGTAGCATAGATATCATTATGGGAGAAGTTGATCGTTAAAATGATAATTGATACACCAGAAGTACAAGCTATCAATTCTTTTTCTAGGTTGGACTCTTTAAAAGAGGTCTATGGGATCATATGGATGTTTGTCCCTATTTTGACTCTTGTATTAGGAATCATAATAGGTGTACTAGTAATTGTTTGGTTAGAAAGAGAAATATCCGCAGGGATACAACAACGTATTGGCCCTGAATACGCCGGACCTTTGGGAATTCTTCAAGCTTTAGCAGATGGTACAAAATTACTTTTCAAAGAGAATCTTCTTCCATCGAGAGGGGATACTCGTTTATTCAGTATCGGACCGTCGATAGCAGTAATATCTATTTTATTAAGTTATTTAGTAATTCCTTTTGGTTATCACCTTGTTCTAGCCGATCTCAGTATTGGTGTTTTTTTATGGATTGCTATTTCAAGTATTGCTCCCGTCGGCCTTCTTATGTCAGGATATGGCTCAAATAATAAATATTCCTTTTTAGGTGGTCTACGAGCGGCTGCTCAATCAATTAGTTATGAAATACCATTAACTCTATGTGTATTATCAATATCTCTACGTGTGAGTCGTTAAGACATAAAATTCCCCCCACTCTTTTTCTTTCTAGGAAAGAACTGTCATGAGTTGAATATAAATTTTCCTTTTGTATTCATTATTTATAATTCAGGGGTTGATGAACTAAACCAGATAGTTATATGAGTGAAATAAACGGCTTAT